AAAAAAAAAGTATTTTTTCTCTTAAGTAAAAAAAATTGGAATTGTAAACAGATATTTTTTGTCTTTATGAGAACCTTTTGAATCAAGTATTGTAGTGATTCAAATGGTTCTCGACAGCCTACATGAAGTAGGAAGTTTTCTTATCTTCTATTCTTATTTTTTTTTATATTCTATTTCTATATAGGCTTGTTCTATGTTTGTATTTGTCGGGATTTTTTTTAATTTAATTAGATCTTAATGTAAATTAAATGAACCATAACTATGTAATCCTATTCCTAATAAATTGACCCCAAAATAGCATATCCAAATTATAAGAAAGCCCATAGAAGCCACAATTGCGCAATTTAAACTTTCCCAATTTTTATTTGTTCGAGTATGTAAATAAATCGCAAATAGGGTCCAAGTAATAAATGCCCAAGTTTCCTTTGGGTCCCAATTCCAATATGATCCCCATGCCTCATTAGCCCATACTGCTCCCGAAAAAATACCTATGGTTAAAAAGATAAACCCGAGACTAATAATACGATAACTCCACTGATCTAATTGTTGAATCAGTTGAGCCCTGTAATAATTTCGAGAAGAAAAAAAAGAAGTGTTTAGTAAAACATTGCTTCTTTCATTCATGTATTGGATCTCGACAAAGGAAAATGACTCATTTAAAAAATTGTTTTTTTTACTAAAAATCCTTATGGCTTTTCGCAATGTAATGACTAAGAGAGCTACTGATAATAATGATCCACATAAAAGAGCTGCGTAGCCCAATATCATCATACTTACATGCATCATTAACCATTGGGATTGGAGAGCAGGTACTACTATTTCGGATTGATGCATTTCAGTTAAAAGACCTGAAGTAGCAAAGCCTTGGGTAAAACTAGTACTTGGCGCGGTTATTGCGCTTAAATAATTTTTATGTTTTTTAAAATACGGAACCATATGAATAATGGAGAAACTCCATGAAAGAAAAATTAATGATTCATATAAATCACTTAACGGGAAATGTCCCGAATAAATCCAACGAGTGACTAATAATCCTGTTATACAGAAAAAAGTAGCTATCATGCCTTTTTCTGACGAATCATATAGTCCTACGATTTCATCGACCGATAAGCTTATCAAAAAAATTGTAATTACAATTGAAACGATCGAAAAGGATATATGAGTTAATATATGTTCTAAAGTGGAAAATATCATAAAATTTTTTTAATTTAATTAAAATGAAAAAGTGGGGTAAACCAATTCTACGGAATTGAAATCAGGAATTGAATTTATTATAGGACTTATTCTATTTGTTTTAGAAGATGCCATGCCGCCACTCGGACTCGAACCGAGATGCTCTAGCACTGCTTCCTAAGAGCAGCGTGTCTACCGATTTCACCATAGCGGCGTACTCAAAATAATAATAATCTATTATTATTTAATCGTCGAGATTGAAGGAGTCAATTCAATTCAATATTTTTTTTTCATTTTCATGAGAAAGAACCCATTTTGTTTCAATATGGATTGAAGCGTTCCCCATAAAAATCTTTATTATCATTTTTTTTTTGAATTAAAATGGAAGGTGTCCGTTTTTTATTTAACAGAGACGTTTTCGTCGTTTATGCTCGCCTAAAATTGAGATCTTGTAACTAAATAGTTATGACTTCAATCCAAGGATAAAGATAGAACTCAAAAAAAAAGTTATTTTTCATTTTTGAATTTTAAAATTCATTTATCATTTATCTGATTTTATGAATCTTAGATTCACTTTTTTTATCAATGAAGAAAAAAAGTATTTTTATGGATCAAAGTGTGACATTCCAAATTTTTTTATTTAACTATTTGTAATTTGTAGAACTTTGTATTAACCCTTAGGTTGGTTTTTCGTCCTGTAAAGAATTTTATTTAGGATTTCGAAAACTAATTCGATATTGGCCTGAACTGAACATCTTGTCTAATAAAAAACTTTTTTTGTAATTTAATTATTTATTATGATATGACAGATAAGTGTACCGATGAGGAAAATAAGAATCCCCACCGGATAAAACATATTCAAAAAAAAGTGAAACCTTGTATCTTTTTTTTTTTTTAAAAAAAAAAAAGTACCATTTTCAGATTAAGATTATTTAATCGAGTGTTTGACTATTTAATTGTCGCACAAAAAAGCTTTTTGAATTCCCGGTAGAAAGAGACTTCGCTAAGGAAAAAGCTTTCAACGCTGCCCAATATACCTTCTTTTTCCAAATGTTTTTACGAATACGTTTTTTTGAGATAGAAGTACGTTTTTTTGGAACTGCCATGAAAAATTTGAAAAAGTTATTCATTTCTCTAGTTGAATGTGAAAGACATCTATTGGTCAAACAATTCCATTTTTTCTTTTTTTTTTTTTATATCTCTGTCTATTTTCGTCGTGATCTATTTATACATGTAATAAAATACACCAAAAAGTTCAAAAAAACCAATCCTTACCTAACAAATTCCAAATTCTTTAAATTACTGTAGTTTTTTATTAGTTGGTCAAGCTCAAAAGAAAAAGAAAAGAGCGAGTACACATTTTTTTGATTTTAAAATTGAGTAGTTAATCAAAGGATACATGATTTTCTAAAAGTCATCTTATCTTAGTAATTTCGTCTTTTCTTTTAAGTCTATTTCTTCTCCCTGGTATTGAAACAAAAGTGTGGGATATTCTAGCGTTTTCTACAAAGAAAAAGAAATGTCTTTTATTCGAATGGAAAATAATCAGTTCTACCATGAATTAGTTAATGATTATGAAACTAAAAAAAAAAAAAAGAACTAGTTCTTTTTTTGGGGGGCCAGTTTTGGTATGGATCATCCTATTATTTATATCAAAATAAAGTAATGTATTAACTACTCTATTTTGGTGTAATTATTTGCTCTATGGATATAAATTATCGTAATACGTAATAATAATTGAATTTTTTTCTGCATTTTCCTAAAAATCTTACTTAATATTCAATATTCATAAAATGAATTAGTGTGTTTAAATATAAATAGTAACTTGATCATATTCATATCATTTGACCAATTCGAACTTCTTGATTTGAATATTGGAAGTATTGGGTAAAGAAGAAAGATTGAGAATAATTAGGAATAGAAAAGTCTATTTAAGTTTTCCATATCTTGATTTTTTATTGAACCTATAAAAAGATATAAGAGCCGGTGAATTAGAAAGAATTAATTAAAAATAAAAAGGTTTTTTTATGGAATATACATATCAATATTCATGGATTATCCCCTTCATTCCACTTCCAGTTCCTATGTTAATAGGAGTGGGACTTCTACTTTTTCCAACGGCAACAAAAAATCTTCGCCGTATGTGGGCTTTTCCTAGTATTTTATTGTTAAGTATAGTTATGATACTTTCGGTCTATCTATCTATTCAGCAAATAAATAGAAGTTTTATCTATCAATATGTATGGTCTTGGACCATTAATAATGATTTTTCTTTAGAGTTCGGTCACTTAATCGATCCACTTACTTTTATTATGTTAATATTAATTACTACTGTTGGAATTTTGGTTCTTTTTTATAGTGACAATTATATGTCTCATGATCAAGGATATTTGCGATTTTTTGCTTCTATGAGTTTTTTCAATACTTCCATGTTGGGATTAGTTACTAGTTCGAATTTGATCCAAATTTATATTTTTTGGGAATTAGTTGGAATGTGTTCTTATCTATTAATAGGTTTTTGGTTCACACGACCTAGTGCGGCGACGGCTTGTCAAAAAGCGTTTGTAACGAATCGTGTAGGCGATTTTGGTTTATTATTAGGAATTTTAGGTCTTTATTGGATAACCGGTAGTTTTGAATTTCGGGATTTGTTCCAAATATTCAATAACTTGATTTATAATAATGAGGTTCCTTTTTTATTTCTTACTTTGTGTGCCTTTCTTTTATTTTCCGGTGCAGTTGCTAAATCGGCACAATTCCCCCTTCATGTATGGTTACCTGATGCCATGGAAGGCCCTACTCCTATTTCGGCTCTTATACATGCCGCTACTATGGTAGCAGCGGGCATTTTTCTTGTAGCTCGACTTTTTCCTCTTTTTATAATCATACCTTACATAATGAATTTCCTATCTTTAATAGGTATAATAACAGTATTATTAGGAGCTACTTTAGCTCTTGCTCAAAAAGATATTAAAAGAGGTTTAGCTTATTCTACAATGTCTCAATTGGGTTATATGATGTTAGCTCTAGGTATGGGGTCTTATCGAGCCGCTTTATTTCATTTGATTACTCATGCTTATTCGAAAGCATTGTTGTTTTTAGGATCCGGATCTATTATTCATTCAATGGAAGCTATTGTTGGATATTCTCCAGATAAAAGTCAGAATATGGTTCTTATGGGAGGTTTAAAAAAGCATGTACCAATTACAAAAACTGCTTTTTTAGTAGGTACACTTTCTCTTTGTGGTATTCCTCCCCTTGCTTGTTTTTGGTCCAAAGATGAAATTCTTAATGATAGTTGGTTGTATTCACCTATTTTCGCAATAATAGCTTGTTCTACAGCAGGATTAACCGCATTTTATATGTTTCGGATCTATTTACTTACTTTTGAGGGACATTTCAATGTTCATTTTCAAAATTATAGTGGTCAAAAAAGTCGTTCCTACTATTCAATATCTCTATGGGGAAAAGAAGTACCAAAAACGATTAAAAACAATTTTCGTTTATTAACAATGAATAATAATGAAAGGGCTTCTTTTTTTTCGAATAAGACATATCAAATTGATGGTAATGGAAAAAACAGGATGCGCCCTTTTATTACTATTACTCATTTTGGCACTAAAAATACTTTCTCTTATCCTTATGAATCGGACAATACTATGCTATTTTCCATGGTTATATTAGTGCTATTTACTTTATTTGTTGGAGTCGTAGGAATTCCCTTTCCTTTTAATCAAGAAGGAATTCATTTGGATATATTATCCAAATTGTTAAATCCATCTGTAAACCTTTTACATCAGAATTCAAATAATTCTGTGGATTGGTAT